CAGTGTGCCTATGATGTAGCACCAGGCGGATTTTTAGCTAGTGTGTATCACCTTACGAAAATACGGTATGGTATAGATAAACCAGAAGAGGTATGCATAAAAGTATTTGCTCCCAGGAGTAATCCTCAAACCCCGTCAGTTTTCTGGATTTGGAGAAGTGCTGATTTTCAGGAACGGGAATCTTATGATATGTTGGGAATTTCTTATGAGAATCATCCTCGCCTTAAACGTATCTTGATGCCTGAAAGTTGGATAGGCTGGCCCTTACGTAAAGACTATATTACGCCCAATTTCTATGAAATTCAAGATGCTCATTGATTGAAATTGAAAGAAATGAAATCTGGAGTCGTGTCGTATAAGTAAAAAAGGGGTTTCTTATCATTCAATGAGCGTCTTGGCATTCCCCTTCTAGATGAAACAGAGTAACTGGACTTTCATTCGTATTGTGGAGGGGCTAAAATAAAAAAAGAAAAAGAGGCTCTCATTGCTATTTCCCAATTGGGAAGATATCATATAATATACATTTCGTATGAGCAGAAACAATAGGATGAATCAAAAGAATTCTGCACCATGAACTTTGTACCGCGCACATCACTTAGTGGGGATCCCCCCAGAAAGTAACTTGAGCAAGAGTGACAAAAAAATATGAAATTTGAAAGAAAAGACAGAAGAGACGAAATGAAGAAATGCAAAATGAGAAGAATCGGAGTTTCTTTGTACTGTGTCTGAAATACATCCTTTCTATTCCTTTCCTATCCTTCCACTCTTTGATTGAATCCTTTTAGCTAATTTTTTTTAGCTATTAGATTTAGATTTTCAATATATACGGAATTTTAACATACTTTTGGAATAAGAAAAGTATGAACAGAGAATAAAAAATAAAAATGAAAAAGAAAGTAAAGAAAAGAATATCTATCCCGATCCGTCTCAATGAATTAATTTCATTTGTATGAGGTATGAATATCTATCCGATACATTATTCACGATTCACGTGTCAGGAACCAGATTTGAACTGGTGACACGAGGATTTTCAGTCCTCTGCTCTACCAACTGAGCTATCCCGACCATTTCCCGTGCATCATCCTATCAGAGTACTTCTATCTATGTCAATGAAAAGAACTAAAAAATAACATCTTAACAAATTGGACCTAGCCCCTGAATTTCTTAGATAAAAAAAAAAGACATTCTTTGTAAATGTAAGGAAAAAGATATGGACTATGAATGATTCAATAACGGAGATTCTTTGAACATATATGTTCATATCGTACTATACAAAACAAATTAGATTGGATTGGAAGAAGATACGATACGAGGATTTCTATTCGGATCCTTTTGTGAAAGAACAGAGTGAATGAAATGAGAAAGATATTTAATTTTGTTTAAACTGAGCCACTGATGAAAAAAAAAAGAAAGAGGATGAGGATAAATAAAGAGCGAGGAAGTAAAATGGGCTTTTTATTGGGGATAGAGGGACTTGAACCCTCACGATTTCAAAATTCGACGGATTTTCCTCTTACTATAAATTTCATTGTTGTCGGTATTGACATGTAAAATGGGACTCTCTCTTTATTCTCGTCCGATTAATCTTCAAAAGATCTATCAAACTCTGGAATGAATCATTTGATCACTGAATATTCAAATTCGATTCTTTTTTCAACTTCAATTGGAATTGATTCACAATAACTCTTCCATTTTTCATAGATTTTTTGATCTCTATCATTCTAATTAATATATAAGAGAAATCTTCTATTTCTATTTTCATCTATTTCATATATAGAGATACAGAATAGGATTCAATAGAAGATTGGGGTTGTGATTAATCGTTTGCTATGTCAGTATACGTACGTATTAGTATTAGGTATATAAGGTTATCCTTTCTCTGTAGAAGGATTTTAGCTACTAACGTAACGTAGTCAATTTCATTTGTTAGAACAGCTTCCATTGAGTCTCTGCACCTATCCCTTTTTCTTTTCATTTTCCATCTTTTCTTTTCTCTCAAAACAAAGATTTGGCTCAGGATTGCCCATTTTTAGTTCCAGGGTTTCTCTGAATTTGGAAGTTACCACTTAGCAAGTTTCCATACCAAGGCTCAATCCAATCAAGTCCGTAGCGTCTACCAATTTCGCCATATCCCCTTTCCTTTGAGACAAGGATCCAGTTGTAATTCCATCCACCTCTTTTATTTATCTTGGCACTATTGAATTCATTAGGTAATGATTCCTATATCGAAAAAGTGTATGCTGCTATTTTCTTTTTTTGTCCACCCTCTATTCTATATTCTATCATTTCATCTCTATTGGATTAACCCTATTTGTTTCAATACGAAATGATTCTATCATTGATGTATCCGCAATTCAATATGGATAGATATAGCCCACATATATATATGCCTTTCCTATTCCTTCATTTTTATAGTGTAGTTTTGAATAGTGGAACGGTCGATATTCATTCTTTTTTTTTTCATTTTGAATTCTAATTTCATTGATATATTGATATTTTACTTTCCTATATGAATATAGGATTGAATTTCTATTTGAGATATCTAATTCTATATCTAAATAGTTTTCTTTTCTATTTTCTAAATAGAATCTCAAATATATAACTAAGAAATAGAAGAAATTGAAAGAATCAATAAATGAAAGAAAAAAAAAAGAAGAATCACTAGGTAATAGCTAAGATCCGATAGTTTCCTGTATTCTTCTTATACACTATTGCTCTTATATCCGCCCGCTTAGCTCAGAGGTTAGAGCATCGCATTTGTAATGCGATGGTCATCGGTTCGATTCCGATAGCCGGCTCTTTTTCTTTATCAATTTTTTTCTTTCCATGATTGAAAATCTCTACTCTCGCTTTCTCTAAATGTCGGGTCACCGATCTATTATGTCATGGTAACTTGCAGCTATAGCTATGAATAAAAAAGTTGACTAGAACAAATAGATCTCTACAGAAGAAATTGGAAAACGTAACCTTCGCTTGAATTTCCTATATATACAAAAAATCCGAATATTGATAAAATTTCTTTTATTCTGTTTTGTAGGACTTTAGTAAATTGAGTTTTGCTTTGCTGATCCTTTAGTTCAGTCTGAATTTATATTTTTTGTCAAATGAAAGTGAATCAAAAAGGAGCCTTTATATGTCTCGTTACCGAGGACCTCGTTTCAAAAAAATACGCCGGCTGGGGGCTTTACCGGGACTAACTAGTAAAAGACCCAGATCCAGAAGTGATCTTCAAACCCAACTGCGCTCTGGAAAAAGATCACAATATCGTATTCGTTTAGAAGAGAAACAGAAATTGCGTTTTCATTATGGTCTGACAGAGCGACAATTACTGAAATATGTGCATATTGCTGGAAAAGCCAAAGGGTCAACAGGCCAGGTTTTACTACAACTACTTGAGATGCGTTTGGATAACATCCTTTTTCGATTAGGTATGGCTTCGACCATTCCTGGAGCCAGACAATTAGTTAACCATAGACACATTTTAGTTAATGGTCGTATAGTGGATATACCAAGTTATCGTTGCAAACCCCGAGATATTATTACTACGAAGGATAAAGAAAGATCGAAAGCTCTGATTCAAAATTATCTTGTTTCATCCCCCCACGGGGAATTGCCAAATCATTTGACTATTGACTCCTTACAATATAAAGGATTTGTAAATCAAATAATAGATAGTAAATGGATCGGTCTGAAAATAAATGAGTTGTTGGTCGTAGAATATTATTCCCGTCAGACTTGATTCTAACGAAAATCAAAAAGCAAGGTTCATACCAATTTTGACTCCTTTCGCTGAAGTAAATAGAGTACCTCGTGCCCTGTCTTATTCCCGTATCAAAAAAGGATCGGCGATAGGATTCTTTTTCTTTTGTTCTTCTTTTCAATATAAATATAAATACGATATTTCTCTTTGTATTTTACCTATCACGGGGATTCATTAGGGATAGAGAATGTCTATTAAATAAGGGTCTTACCGTTAGGATAATGATATCGATTCTTATTTTATTTGATACATTGTAGTCGGTAACGTTGATGAATGAAAAGAAACGGAGAGAGAGGGATTCGAACCCTCGGTAAACAAAAGTCTACATAGCAGTTCCAATGCTACGCCTTGAACCACTCGGCCATCTCTCCTACAGAATGTTATTCTTGACCAAAACTCGAATGAATAGCGAGTCCTTCATCTTAATTGTAGTACATGTATGACCGCCCAATGGTTCCATAAGAAGAAATTTCTTTTCCAATTTCATATTTCTCAACAACAACTTCTTTCATCAGCTAACCCATGGAATTCATGAATCGTCCGATGAATCTTTCTATTTTAATTGTATGGTGTGGCACATACACGTTATGCAAACAAAAAATGCAAACAAAAAGGATGGTTACTTTATTTGAATTTGATTTTATCATGGAATGATTCTTCCATTCTTTTACTTTTTGGATCATAACTAAATCAAAACTTCTCGAGTTATCAAAATCCATAGGAAACTTGGTTATTCAACTTAGATGAAATAGTAATAGTCATTGGTATACTACGAAATTGGAATGAAATCTAATCTGATTCAACTATTTCATCTTTGTCCAAAAAGGGGACACCGCATTTTTTTCCAATTAGTCTGTTTTTATGTTATTTTGTACTGTACAATTCCTTTTTTTGTGGGATCGTTTTCCCCGAAGGGGGATGAGAAGAATTATAGAATGAATTGCTAATTATGCCTAGATCTCGAATAAATGGAAATTTTATTGATAAGACCTCTTCAATTGTAGCCAATATTTTATTACGAATAATTCCGACAACTTCAGGAGAAAAAAAGGCATTTACCTATTACAGAGATGGTGCGATTTGATTTTTTCTTGTTTTTTTTTACCCATCAGTTTTACTTTACGAGAAAAAGAACGTAGTTAGGAATAGAAAAAAACAAATTAGTGAAAGAAACCTACGCTTGGTGAAGGTGAAGTTTATAGATAGAGCAATTCCTTCTGTCGTGTATCCTCGATTGATG